TTAATACGTAATCGATCGAACACTACTTGCACTACTTGAAAAGGATTCTTCTGTTCAGAAACGAAATGTTCCAAATGTTCCTGGAAATTCTTGCTCCCATTGGACCATTTGTATCTATATGCATCAGGATCCCGATTCATGGATCTCTCAGTTCGAGAAATAAGAGGATCAAACCATTTCTTCTGACTCTTTTTCAAATTCGATAAATGTTGGTTGATCGTATATTTCATTATAGTTATATGATTCAGAGTATCATTTCCTATCTGATCCCTTTGAATTCCATATTCGAAGTTGCGATCGGATCTATTCATTAAAAAGAATCGATTCGATACATTTCTTATGTACCCATAGGTGCTATATTGGATTTGAATCAGATTTCGGATCAATCTATATTGATTGACTGCCTCCATTATGTTGTTGCTAGCAAATACCGCTGTTTTTAGTTTGGGATCTTCCAACTCATTCCCGCAGTAGATCCGGACCAATTTTTTTCTGATCCTTCGAGAAAAAGATTCATTCTCCTCATAAAAAAGAGGAGGTAGAACCAATAAAGATTTCTTTTTCGATTCATCTCTGGAGTTGAATACCTCATTCAAGAATTTTTTTTGATCCAACCCGTAGGAATCAATAGAAAAGGCAAATCCCCTACGAAACACCAGATCCGGCTCGGTTATTGATAGAGTGAATAGATCCGCCATTTCTGGGAATCTCTCTTCTGATTCAAAAAAATCGTGGCGTAACGCGTATCCCCCTTTGTTCCGGTCATGGAATAGATGAAAGAAATCAAAAAATGGATTTTTGTTCAAGAATGAAATCTTATTGGAGCTGTCCATATCCGGTTCATCCTTCGGAACCAGATCCGGGATGTGATATGGTTCCGAAGGATGAATTGAGACGGTATCTTGTAAATACGTAATTATCTTGAATATATCAACCATTTCTTTATTTTCCGCTCGCCTGGAAGGGACAAAAGAAACATCTTGTTTTTTCTTCAACAATTTCTGATCTCTAGTGGACCTCTCAGTAGGATTCGAACCCAGATGAAGTTCTGACCATCTGTCAGAGAAAAAAGAACGAATGGATCTTGTAGGATTCCCAAGAAATTCTTCGATTTCTTCCGGAAGCAGATGATTATTCATCCGCTTCTCAAGTTCCGTGAATAGCCAGGACATGGAGGAAGATCCAAAAAGGCATTTCGGGAATCGATCTGATTCTATCTCTGTTCGTTCCGTTTGAAGAAAGGAAGGATCCCAAAGAATCGATCTCTCTTTTAGTTGCTGAATCTCTGTTTGATCGATCAATGTGTGATATTCTGAATTCTCATTTAGAACGGAATCAAAATAATCTCTGGATTGATCAGAAGAAGATCCTTTCCATTGGCTAGAATCCGTTACTTGAACGAAAATAGACCTTGTGGAATCATATTGAATATTTGACAATACATTCCGTACCTTGCTAAAAAACCGATCCTTGTTTACCAACCACACATTGTCTAACCAAATCCAATTCTCTCTCGAGACGTTCCTCCAAAAAACCGATTCGTGCTGATTCTTCCCCCAACTAACGAAGAGATCTTGGCGGAATTGCCACATATGAAATTGAGCACAATTTTGCAAAGAAATACCCCACTTGTTTCTCGAGAAGAGATGGGAAACATGCTCAATATCATTGGATTGCATAGTTGCCCCAGCTCCTTGTTGTTTGAAGAAACTCTCCCCCTGAATTGGTCTTTTTTCACGAAAAGCAGACATGAGATAACAAATCAAGTCTTTCCCTAAGATTTTGAATAGCTGTCCCGAATTCAAGTTGATTATGTTTCGTTTCTTCCTCGGAGAAAGACGATCAAAAAATTCCCAATCATGGTCCTTGCGGATCGGATCATCCGTATAGGATAAAAAAAGAAACTCCAGATATTTGCTATCTTTCTCTTTGAATGAGATCTCAATTCCAGCTACGGTTTCCTTAGATATCTGACAACTAGAATCCCTCTTTTTTCCGATCCGGTTCCTCCACCACCGCGAACCCCGGTTAGATTCAGGCATGATACGCTTTTTCTTTATTGGGATAACCCAAGTACTCTCTTGCGGATCCATGAAACAACTCTCAGAAATCTTTTTCCCTTTTGGAAGATACAGGAGCGAAACAATCAACCTATTTCTATTGGAAGACCAAAAAGATTCTTCCAATGTCTCCTTTCTGGGTCCAATGGAATTCATTGGTATAGGAAGAAGCCCCATCAAATAGAGATTTTTTCTTTCGACCATCTTTCGATTATTAATACGAGATATAAGGACCACTACTACAAGCAGTACTACACCTTTGATCGTGAAATATCGATTGCTTGTTGCACCCTGTGAATCACGTGAAAGTAGGATACTCCAAATTCGGGGGTCAAAGAGTTTCATAAAACGTTCTTGGTGGAAAAAAATGTGAGTGAAAGATCCCACTGAATCGAATTTGATCCATGAATCTAAGAAATAGTGAGAATTCTTGATCTCTCTCAATATCTCTCTCAATTCGAATATCCAGGATTTGAATTGATGTCGTTTCATTGATTCCTCCTAAAGATTTCATTTCAATTGGAATTTGGTTATTCACGATGTACGATGATCCCTGTTAAGCATCCATGGCTGAATGGTTAAAGCGCCCAACTCATAATTGGCAAATTCGTAGGTTCAATTCCTGCTGGATGCACGCCAATGGGAACATTCAATAAGTCTATTGGAATTGGCTCTGTATCAATGGAATCTCATCATCCATACATAGCGAATTGGTATGGTATATTCATACCATAACATATGAACAGTAAGAACTAGAATTCTTATCGATACTGGAACTCATAGGGAAGAAAATGGATTTATGGATGGAATCAAATATGCAGTATTTACAGAAAAAAGTATTCGGTTATTGGGGAACAATCAATATACTTCTAATGTCGAATCAGGATCAACTAGGACAGAAATAAAGCATTGGGTCGAACTCTTCTTTGGTGTCAAGGTAAGAGCTATGAATAGTCATCGACTCCCGGGAAAGGGTAAAAGGATGGGACCTATTATGGGACATACAATGCATTACAGACGTATGATCATTACGCTTCAACCGGGTTATTCTATTCCACCTCTTATAGAGAAAAGAACTTAAAGCAAAAGACTTAATAACACGGCAATACATTTATACAAAACTTCTACCCCGAGCACACGCAATGGAGCCGTAGACAGTCAAGTGAAATCCAATCCACGAAATAATTTGATCTATGGACAGCATCGTTGTGGTAAAGGTCGTAATGCCAGAGGGATCATTACCGCAGGGCATAGAGGGGGAGGTCATAAGCGTCTATACCGTAAAATCGACTTTCGACGGAATGAAAAAGGGATATCTGGTAGAATCGTAACCATAGAATATGACCCTAATCGAAATGCATACATTTGTCTCATACACTATGGGGATGGTGAGAAGAGATATATTTTACATCCCAGAGGGGCTATAATTGGAGATACCATTGTTTCTGGTACAGAAGTTCCTATATCAATGGGAAATGCCCTACCTTTGAGTGCGGTTTGAACTATTGATTTACGTAATTGGAAGTAACCAATTAGGTTTATGACGAAACCTAGAAATCGATCACTGATCCAATTGGAGTACCTCTACGGGATAGACCTCAACAGAAAACTGTTGAGTAACGGCAGCAAGTGATTGAGTTCAGTAGTTCCTCATAGAAAATTATTGACTCTAGAGATATGGTAATATGGAGAAGACAAAATTGTTTGAAGCGCGCACAGAACCGGAAGCGCCCCTTGTTTCAAAGAGAGGAGGACGGGTTATTCACATTTCATTTGATGGTCAGAGGCGAATTGAAAGCTAAGCAGTGGTAATTAGAAAGACCCCCCGGGGAAAAATAGAGATGTCTCCTACGTTACCCGTAATATGTGCAAGTATCGACGTAATTTCATAGAGTCATCCGGTCTGAATGCTACATGAAGAACATAAGCCAGATGACGGAACGGGGAGACCTAGGATGTAGAAGATCATAACATAAGTGATTCGGCAGATTTGGATTCCTATATATCCACTCATGTGGTACTTCATCATACGATTCATATAAGATCCATCTGTCTAGATATCATCATATACATCTAGAAAGCCGTATGCTTTGGAAGAAGCTTGTACAGTTTGGGAAGGGGTTTTGATTGTTTGATTGATAAAAAAGAAGAATCTACTTCAACCGATATGCCCTTAGGCACGGCCATACATAACATAGAAATCACACTTGGAAAGGGTGGACAATTAGCTAGAGCAGCAGGCGCTGTAGCGAAACTGATTGCAAAAGAGGGTAAATCGGCCACATTAAGATTACCATCTGGGGAGGTCCGTTTGATATCCAAAAACTGCTTAGCAACAGTCGGACAAGTGGGTAATGTTGGGGTGAACCAAAAAAGTTTGGGTAGAGCCGGATCTAAGTGTTGGCTAGGTAAGCGTCCTGTAGTAAGAGGAGTAGTTATGAACCCTGTAGACCATCCCCATGGGGGCGGTGAAGGGAGAGCCCCAATTGGTAGAAAAAAACCCACAACCCCTTGGGGTTATCCTGCGCTTGGAAGAAGAAGTAGGAAAAGGAACAAATATAGTGATAGTTTTATTCTTCGTCGCCGTAAATAGGAACATTGAAAATCGAATTTTTGGAATTGGAAATAATATGATGGGCGAACGACGGGAATTGAACCCGCGCATGGTGGATTCACAATCCACTGCCTTGATCCACTTGGCTACATCCGCCCCTTCCCTTATCTAGCTAAAGGATTTTCTCTTTTTTCCATTCATCATTATACTTCAGATTAAGATCGAGATATTGGACATAGAATGCCAATTTCCAAAATGTAAAAAAAGGAGTAATCAGCCGTGACACGTTCACTCAAAAAAAATCCTTTTGTAGCTAATCATTTATCGGGAAGAATTGAAAAACTCAACAGGAGGGAGGAGAAAGAAATCATAGTGACTTGGTCTCGGGCATCTACCATTATACCCACAATGATTGGCCATACAATCGCTATTCATAATGGAAAGGAACATTTACCTATTTATATCACAGATCGTATGGTCGGTCACAAATTGGGAGAATTTTCACCTACTCTCACTTTCGTGAGACACGCGAGAAACGATAATAAATCTCGTCGTTAGTCGTTCTACTAAGTATTCATGTGAAAAGCCTTATCTTATATCTTAAGAGTCTTTATCTTATAGTAAGAGTAGAGGTATATTTATTTTCTTTTTCATAAGACTTAGACTTTTCTGACTTATCTTATACTATGCTTCACCTAGGCACTTATCATTCATTGGCGGGGGAGAACTTTTATGATAAAGAACGAAAATTCGGATAGAGAAGCAAAA